CCTGTGCCCACAAGAAATCTCGGAGCCAACCATTAATCGTAATGGAACTCTGTGCAAAGTTCCCCCCTGTGATATGAGTTACTATCCCTTGATCACTTACAGTACCCCAAACATCCGACTGCATTTTCCAACTGAAATGGAAAATGACTACCGAAATTGCATTGTACATCCAGAATAGACCTAAGAAAACATGATCCCAGGCGGAGACTTGACATGTTCCCCCTCGTCCAGGCCCGTCGCAAGGGAATCGAAAACCAAGATTTGCTTTATCAGGTATCAAACGGGAACTACGAGCAAATAAAACACCTTTCAAAAGTATTAATACAGTCACATGGATGGTAAATGCGTGAATGTGATGGACTAAAAAATCTGCGGTTCCTAATGGAATAGGTAACAAAGCTACTTTGCCGCCTACAGCTACTAACTCGCCACCTCCCCACGTTAAGCTGGTACTTGTTGTTGCACCAGGAGCTGTTACGCCGGGCGCGTCAGCATGGATATTTTGTACCCATTGAGCAAAGATGGGTTGTAATTGTATGGCCGTATCCGAAAACATATCTTGGGGACGGCCTAAAGCACTCATGGTATCATTATGAATGTACAAGCCAAAACTGTGAAAACCTAGAAATATACATACCCAGTTAAGGTGGGATATTATTGCATCGCGGTGTCTAAGGACGCGATCTAATAGATCGTTGTATCGAGTAGTTGGATCATAGTCTCTTACCATAAAAATGGCTGCATGTGCAGCAGCACCAACTATTAGAAATCCGCCAATCCACATGTGGTGTGTGAACAAGGAAAGTTGTGTACCATAGTCAGTAGCTAGGTATGGATAGGGGGGCATAGAGTACATATGATGAGCTACAACAATAGTTGTCGAACCTAGCATCGCTAGGTTAAGAGATAATTGAGCATGCCATGACGTTGTTAGGATTTCATAGAGACCCTTATGGCCTTGTCCTGTAAATGGGCCCTTATGAGCCTCCAAAATATCTTTAAGTCCATGACCAATACCCCAGTTGGTCCTATACATATGACCAGCGATCAGGAAAAGAATAGCAATAGCTAAATGATGGTGGGCAATATCGCTCAACCATAGGCCACCGGTTATTGGATCTAGTCCTCCGCGAAAAGTAAGAAATTCTGCGTATTTAGACCAATTCAAGGTGAAAAAGGGGGTTGCTCCTTCGGCAAAACTAGGATAAAGTTGAGCCAAAAGGTCACGATTCAAGATAAATTCATGAGGAAGTGGTATCTCTTTAGGATCAACCCCAGCGTCAAGAAATTGGTTAATCGGTAAAGATACATGGATTTGGTGGCCCGCCCAAGAAAGAGACCCAAGTCCTAATAACCCCGCTAAGTGGTGATTCAACATGGATTCTACATCTTGGAACCAGGCCAATTTGGGAGCGGCTTTGTGATAATGGAACCAACCAGCAAAAAGCATTAACGATGCAAAAATCAATGCACCGATTGCGGTACAATAGAGTTGTAACTCACTAGTTATTCCGGATGCTCGCCAAATCTGAAAAAACCCGGAGGTTATTTGGATTCCTCGGAAACCTCCGCCTACATCACCATTCAAAATTTCTTGCCCTACTATTGGCCAAACTACCTGAGCACTGGGTCCAATGTGAGTAGGATCGCTTAGCCATGCTTCATAATTGGAAAAACGGGCACCGTGGAAGTACATGCCACTCAACCAAAGAAAGATAATGGAGAGTTGACCGAAATGAGCACTAAAGATTTTTCGAGAGATCTCCTCCAAATCACCGGTATGACTATCGAAATCGTGAGCATCAGCATGTAGGTTCCAGATCCAAGTGGTAGTATCGGGGCCCTTAGCTATTGTTCTTGAGAAATGCCCGGGTCTGGCCCATTCCTCAAAAGATGTTTTTACAGGATCCCTATCCACAACAATTTTAACTTCTGGTTCCGGCGAACGAATAATCATTAAGTCCTCCTCTTTCCGGACAAGACATACAAAGAGACCCGCCAACTGTCTTTTTAGTGAATCTTTGAAGGATAGATACTATGATTAGTCCTTTTCTTTACTATCTACCGCCCTTCTATTTTTTTTTTTTTAGTTATTCACTGGAGCAATTATATATTGAAGTCAATGCGAGGCAAGTGTTCGGATCTATTATGACATAAGGATTAGGTGCCTAACGGACATTGGTTATCCTGGAAAAAAATTTCCCGACGTAACAAAAAAAGATTTTTTTACGTTTTAATTTAAGAAGCTAGTGTATTTTTTTGAGGGTATAAGCCCTACATCTACTTTCCTTGAGTGAGCATAATATAAATATTTTTATTCGATTCCAAATTCCAAGAAACTCATTAGAATTATTAATAAAATCGTCCTTTAGGTAGGAATATTTAGATTGCCCTCTTTTATTTGCTTTATTACTTCTGTTCTAGAGCCTATCCCTATTGTTTATCCTTATGAAATATCATATAAAATCGAAGGTCGAAGAAAGGGATATAATGAAATTCTTGATTCGATCTTCCTACCAAAGTTATTTGATTAATGGATCAACAACCAAACCACCCATTTTATGAAAATGGAGAGTGGTCTTATTCAAATTCAAAGCGCTTCGTAATCTTCAACCAGTTCTGTGCTTCAATATAATTTCCCGGAGTAAGCGCGATAGCCTGTTTCCAATACTCAGCAGCTTGATCAAACCAAGCTTCCGCAATTTCCGAATCGCCCTGTAGAATGGCCTGTTCTCCTCGGTCGGAATAGGCAGTTCCTTCCCCTAGAACCGTACTTGAGAGTTTCCTACCTCATACGGCTCAGAAATTGCTATCTTAATTTCCCCTATCTTAACTGAATTCGATTTCTCAAAAATCGATCCAATTTCTTCTTGGGTTAAGCAGAAGAAGTTAATTACCTAAGTTTCAAACCCTAATTTTGATCAATAATCAGTCTGATCTTTTCTCCCACCTTCAGAAGAATGAAGCATAGATAGACCTATATCCTTCGTTCGAATTTTCTGAAAGGTAACTATCTCGGTTTCGTGTCTTTCATATATGAAATTTCTATAGAATCCTTGAAAAAGACTTTTTCCCATAAGAATGAAAAAAGAACTTACTATCTTTGGGATCTGATACTACACCGCTGCTTAATCCTTTAGTGGATCGGCTCTATTACATAAGCAGATTCCTAAATTTTGCCCCATATCATGGTATAATAAAGCAGTTTTTTTTTAGTTGTATCGACCCAGTCGCTCACTAATTGATCTTTACGGTGCTTTCTCTATCAATTTGAGACTTTATCCATAGAGTAGTAGTATAGGCTCTTCTTCTTATTTTGATTCTCGTGAAGTGTTCTTCCTTCCTACAGCTGATAGGGCAAAATCATTGTTTTGATGATCCCTATGTAGAAAGCCCTTTTTCTAGTATTTACTAGAAAATTTCATCTTTTTTTCTTCTTTCTTTCTATAGTGGAGATAGTCGCACGTAATGACAGATCACGGCCATATTATTAAAAGCTTGCGGTAAGAAGGGGTTTCGTTCTAGCGCCCGGAAATAATATTCCAAAGCCTTTGTATGCTCTCCATTGCTTGTGTGTATAAGGCCGATGTTATATAGTATATAACTTCGATCATAGGGATCGATTTCTAGTCGCGTAGCTTCATAATAATTCTGCAAAGCTTCCGCATAATTTCCTTCGGATTGAGCCAACATCCGTTACGGTCGTTCATTCTATTCAAAAAATCTCCGTTCCAAAACCGTACATGAGGTTTTCATCTCATACGGCTCCTCCCTTCTGTACATAGTACTAAGCAAAAAATCTATAGAATGAAAATCGAATTAGTCCCATCTCATTATGGACCGAAAGGGGCTGGTATTTTTCCAAGAAATCTCTAGCCAACCTTCCCCCAGGAGTTTTTTCTTAACACCAATGAATTCTATTAATGCTAGAGGAAAACGATAGCTCCAGGAATTTCTTTGTTCTCAACGCCTCCTATTTAGAGGAATTAGCCACTTCAACGACCTTTGATGGTTATAAGGGTACCCAACGTACAAACCTGATGGTTGTTTGCTATCCCAACCATTCTTCCCAATCCTAATACCGATCAGGAAAAGGCTAATTTCTAACAAAGCTTTTCTCTTGTTGATTCCTATTTCGAGGTGTAGTGCTTTTTTCCCCTATGCTGCCTATTGGTCCTAGTAGAGTATTGGCCTGTAATACAGAACCTATCCTGTAGGTGTAACCTTTCGCTCAATACTAAAATCTACAATTGAAGCATCAAAGGCCACATCAATCGAGGATACACGACAGAAGGAATTGTTAGTTCACCTCACCTTCCCCAAGCGTGGGTTTCCTTTACTAATTTTGTTCTCTCTATGCGAACCCCCTCTCTTTCTCGTAAGACTGAGATGTAGGTAGGGCTAAAAAAAATAAAAAAGAGTCAAATCGCACCATCTCTATAATAAGTAAATGCCCTTTTTTCCCCTGAGGTTGTCGGAATTATTTGCAATAAAATATTGGCTACAATCGAGGAGGTCTTATCAATGAAATTTCCATTTATACGGGATCTAGGCATAATTCCCAATCCATTCTATATAGAATTCTTTTTATTCTATCACAAAATAGCATAAAAACATTTTTTTCTTATAAATCGCTCCATATGCTCTAAATAGATAAGAGAGGTATTGATTTTCCGCTCAGCTCAAATTGTCTACTTTTCCTTCTGTTTGGACAAGAACAGATATGAAATATTTGACTAAGATTGGATTTCATTCCACTTTCCTATTTCCTATTTCTCAACAACAACTTCTCTCATCAGCTATTTCGCGTTTTCAAAGTCATTAATTATCCCATACCCTTTTTTTTTAGATTGTATGGCGTAACATACCTTATGCAAATAGAATTCTAGTATTCCTTGGTTCCTTTATTTTCTTATGGAATAATTAGAATTCTTCTATTCTCTTTTTATTTAGGTTTTCCCCAAAGAAAAACTTTTGAGGGAGCGGAATTCCTAGTAAAAAATAAAGGATCCTCACACTTAGATAAAAAAAAGAATTTTTCCTTTCCAATAGAGCCATGGAATCCCCCAGCGGTTGTGGCTGTACCTGTACTGCATGAATACTAAAACTCGCTATTCACTCAGTTTATTTTCCATAATAAGATTATGTAGGAGAGATGGCCGAGCGGTTCAAGGCGTAGCATTGGAACTGCTATGTAGACTTTTGTTTACCGAGGGTTCGAATCCCTCTCTTTCCGTTTCATCAACGTTACCGATCACAATGTATCAAATCAAATAACAATTTCTTTGACCAATAATACCTTTATTTAATAGAATTCTCTAAAGCAAATTACTTTGGTATGTAAAATATAACAAAAAAGAAAAAAGATCCTAAGGTTAATCTATTTCTACTAGGTGAATGGGAAAATACGAATTAAGAGCCTTGGGTTGATTTAATTCGGGGAAAGGGGAAGGGGAAAAAAATTCTATGAACCTTTCCTTTTTCGTTAAGTTCAAGTCTGACGAGAGTAATATTCTACAACTAACAACTCATTTATTTTGAGACCGACCCACTTTCTATCTAGGATTTTTTGTACTAGTCCTTTATATTGCAATGTATCAATCGTCAAATGCTTTGGCAATTTGCCCGGATCGGATGAAGCAATAGAATTTTGAACCAGACGTTTTGATCTTTGGTTATCCTTCGTAGTAATAATATCTCGGGGTTTGCAACGAAAACTTGGTATATCAACTATACGACCATTAACTAAAATATGTCTATGGTTAACTAATTGCCGGGCCCCAGGAATGGTTGAAGCCATACCCAATCGAAAAACAATATTATCCAAACGCATTTCAAGTAATTGTAGTAAAACCTGACCTGTTGACTTTTTTGCTTTTCCAGCGATATGTACATATCTAAGTAATTGTCGTTCTGTCAGACCGTAATGAAAACGCAATTTCTGTTTTTCTTGAAGACGAATACGATATTGCTCTTTTTTCCCAGAATGGAATTTCTTTTTCAGATTACTTCCGGATTTTGGCGTTTTTCTAGTGAGTCCTGGTAAAGCTCCCAGACGGCGTATTTTTTTTAAACGAGGTCCTCGATAACGGGACATGAAGACTCCTTTTTTTTATTGAAATTCTATTTTACACAATAAATTTCATTGTATTTACATTACAGAATACATCGAAATTAAATTAAAACTGAATTAAACTAAAGAATAAACAGAATAAAATCTACTAAAGTACCACAAAAAATGGAATTTCATCAACATCTTAATTTTTTGTATATATATTATTTATTTTAATGTTTTGTATCTAGCAAAATTGTAAGGTAGAACGACGTAATGGACTCTGGATTCTCCATTTAATTGGGAGAAAAAAAGAGATTATTGTTCGTGGAACACCAATAGAGAAAAAAGCCGACTATCGGATTTGAACCGATGACCCTCGCATTACAAATGCGATGCTCTAACCTCTGAGCTAAGTGGGCTTATATAACAAAAATAGTGTAACAAATAGAAATATATATAGGAAATCTTTAAAATGGCAGATCTTAATTATTAATCTTTAAAATGGCAGATCTTAATTATTAATCTTAGTTATTAACTAGTTCTAAATTTGAAATTCTACTTAGAAAAAAACTCAAATTTCATAAGGATGAAGTTCGCTTGATATGCTTAACTAAACGATATTCTTAAATAGGTTTATAGAATTTATTGAACTTTCTTTTTATCTCTCTAACTCGCAAATCGATTTTTCTAATAGAATCTATTCCAATTTCTATATTGAATTTGATTTCAGATATTTCAGATATGATATGGCTCGGACGAATAATCTAATACATAGAAAAGAATAACTTATATGAATAATAAAGAGAAAATGTGAATCTCTTGGCATTTTCATTCGAGCATTATATACATTTTAGGAAATATTTTTATTGTTAATAATTTAAGAATTAATATTTCACTAAGGAAAAGATAGAATCATAACAAATGCAATTTCTAATTCTGATTAGAAAAAAAAAAGAAAGAATATCAAGCGTTATAGTATGATTTTGAATACTCTAAAAAAGGAAAGAAGGGGGTGGGGGAGAGAAAAACTTTTGGATATATTGATTCCAATTGAATTGCAAATATATCGACGGTAGAATCAATTCAATTCTGAATTGCAATAAGCGGGGTCTCTCGAATAGAGACGAGCTGTTAGACTACGTCGAATAATGAATTCAATGATTCAAAAAAAACTAAGAGATGTAGGAAATTGCACAAGAAATCGAGGTTTCAAAGAAAAAAGGGACAGTGGGGATATGCGAAATCGGTAGACGCTACGGACTTGATTGTATTGAGCCTTGGTATGGAAACCTGCTAAGTGGTAACTTCCAAATTCAGAGAAACCCTGGAATCAAAAATGGGCAATCCTGAGCCAAATCCCTTTTTTGAAAAAACAAGTGGTTCTCAAACTAGAACCCAAAGGAAAAGGATAGGTGCAGAGACTCAATGGAAGCTGTTCTAACGAA